TTTAGTATTTTTTTGAGTTATAAAAAAATTAGATAGATTAGTTTATCTATGATCCGTTGAACCAAAAAAGGTGAACCAAAAAAAAGGTCCTGGCGAGGTATTGACCAGGCCAGGCCGTAGTAATAAAAAAGGTCTTTCTTTTTTAAAAAAAAAAGAATTCTATTCTAGTGAATTTTTTTATTGAATTTTGACTATTTTCCCTACTATCTAATATCTAATTAATTAGAATTATCTAATTGATTAGAATTTTGAAAAACCTGGTATATCTTGTATCTATCGATTTGTATAATTTGTATACATAATTTGTATATATAATAAATATATATATATTTAAATATATATATTATAGTATACTCAATACTATATATCAAAATATATATTTATTATAAAATAAAGAAAAAATGAATGAAATATAAATTTCATTATTAAATGACTAGAAATCAGAATAAGAAATCATATGCAATTTATAGACATAGATATGAAAGATATGTAATTTAAAAATGCGAAAAAAAAAATAGAGAGAGAAATAGAAAAAATAATATGAATATAATATTAAAGACGAAATTGGCAATCTGTATTTTATGTGGAATCTAACTATACTAATTCTAGTAATTATTTGTTTTGAGTTACTATTTTTATTTGTTTTGAGTTACTATTTTTTTTTTAAGGAGAGATGGCTGAGTGGACGAAAGCGTCGGATTGCTAATCCGTTGTACGAGTGATTCGTACCGAGGGTTCGAATCCCTCTCTTTCCGTTTTTGTTGATTACTTACTAGTTTATTTCAAAATTTTTTTTGAACTCAATTCTTTTTCATACTTAATAAAGATCAAAAAATCCTAAGAGAATTTCCAAAATCAAGTAAGGAAACTCTTCTTTTATTCTTCGCGTCCAGGATTACGCCCCGGATCATTCGATAGAAATCCAAAAATGAAGAGAGAAACAAAGAATATCACTACTGTGTAAACGAAGAGTTTGAGAGTAAGCATTACACAATCTCCAAGATATTAAAAAAAAAAGAGAATAGATTCTCCCATATATCCATCCTATTTTGACTTTGACACCGAAAATTTAAGTAGGTTCTCTAAATCGAAAATTCTTTTTAGAAATGCAGTTGGGAAGAGCCCCTTTTCTAGTATCAAACAACTCTTTACTATGCCAAATTCTCTATTGTGAAAGATCCTACAAGGTCTTTCACGTAAAAATTGTTAGAACGAGAAACGAAGTGATTCAAAATTGGTAAGGCTATCCAACACTTTATGTATTTGAATCGAGAGTTCATGCTATAAGACTTATCTGATCTATTATATTCGAATTTTGTTTCTCGAATAACTCTTTTCTTTTTTTTTTTTTTTTAGGTACAAGACTGAAAATCTCATCGAAAACTTACAGCAGCTTGCCAAACAAAGGCTAAGAGAAAAAAGAGTAGAGGTATGACTGGCATAAAATCTATGATTGGACTTAAAAAAGCGTAGGCCTCGGGTAATTTGGCGAATAAAAAATGACTCGAAAAAAGGGCAGAATTAAGGAAGATACAGATCAAACTAAAGATATTAAGCATAGCAGACATTTATTTTTTCTTGAAGATAATTGAATTTTGATTGAGTTATTGATATAAGATAAGGGAAAGAAAGCAAAATAGATCAAAAATCCTTCTTTTTTTTGAACTTACTCAATCAAAAATCCTTCAATTCTCCAAAGAGAATAGAAGAAATCATACTTTCATACATTATCTTAATTGAATTAGATGGAATGATCAAGAAATGTAGTTTAATTCTATACTACATGTGTGAAAATCCTAATAACAATCTAATGGATTTTTGTATTGGAATTGACGAACAATAACTAACAATATTAGTGTTTAGTTATATAGAAACTAGATTTTATTGGGGCGTGGCCAAGTGGTAAGGCAACGGGTTTTGGTCCCGCTATTCGGAGGTTCGAATCCTTCCGTCCCAGAGCATCTGTATTTTTTCATACAAAAATTAGAAAAACAAGATTCTTTTTTCTTTGTTTGTAAAATAAGGTGTAGTCTAATATTGGATAGAATTTTCTTATCCTTTCGTATTTTTAATGATTCGTTTCTGAATCCTATCTTATCCTTTTCACAAACTGACGCGAGTTCAAATTATATTTATATAAAGTTAGCTGGACCTTTCATCATATACCCCTTCATTGGGTAGTTCAATTATGAATTAATAATTCTTGGGTATTTAGGAATTCGAAACAAGAAAAGAATAGTAGGACTCAACAAATTTAATTCAATCAATGGGATTAAGGCCTTATCCTAAGCTAAGGCTAAAACTGTATTGCGGTACTAAAACGATATTGCGGTAAGAGTAAAAAGAACTAGTATTTCACCTAGATCTGTTTCATTTTATACTTAAGCAAAATAGATTCTAAAAAGAAAATCAAAAGAAATTTTTTTTCCTAACACCCCATCCCCGTAGAATCAGGAGTGAGTTAATCAACAATAAGAATACAAGATGTTAATTTCCATATCTGTCAAAATTTCATGTCGAATATTATTAACAAATAATCAAGTTACATACATAATAGATGCTTTTTGAACTGCATTTTTAGCTATTTGAGATTTTGTTCTTTCTAATCTAATGAATTAAGTGTATATGGTAATGGTTGAATCTTTTCTTTCAAGCATTCTACTCACCTTTCTTTATACTTTATGGAAAAATTACAGAAAAATAACTCAATGTGTTAAAAAAAAATACGTAATGGATAAAATGACGAAAGATTCCTATCAATAAAATTTTCGATCTGAATAGCATTTTCCATTTTTGTGAAAATGAAATTGGATTTTTTTTTGAAGCTATGATTTCGATATATTTATCGGTTTTATTTGAAATCATTAATGGTTGAGTCCGAGAAAAGAAAAAAAACAAAAGAGAATTTCTTTCTATTCTTATTCAATTCACTTATTATTCACTTAGAGAAATATAAAGAAAAAAAATGAAAAAAAAATTCCATTTTTTTTTCATATCATATAGAATATGTTTAATTTAACAAATCTATAATTATAGACTAAAGATTCAGGATTAAAGAAAATTTTTATATTCTATAATAGAGATATTATAGATATATAGTATAGAATACGTATAAGTAGAGTATAGCTTTATACAGATTCAACCAATGACTATTCATGATTCCATAATTGAATCAATTGCACACCGCTTAGAGGAGTGTTTGTTATGGTAAAACTTCGTTTGAAACGATGTGGTAGAAAGCAACGTGTGGCTTGAAGGACACGATCTGGTGTGGATTCTTATATCCATCATTTTTTTCCAAGAAAAAGAGTGCTCTTGGCTCGACATTCCCTGTTCTATTCTACTAGAACCCACATTTTTTATTGGGTTTATTTCATTTTCAAATCAAAAAAATAGTACATAATGGAGCTCGAGTAGAAAGTCTTAATTTCTTTTTTAAGAGCAAGAATCTAGGGTTAATATCAATCAATAAGTTAGAACAACTTCGTAAGTATATCTTTGCTAGAGAAACTGAAAGGCTTCAATCTTATCAAGTTTTCACTCAAAACAAAAAGGAAAATTTCTTGCAATTGAGAAAAAGAAAAACTTTTCGATAAAAAGTAGATTGTGCGAGAATCAATCCTTTGTATGATTCTTTTGTTTGATAAACAATCACAAAAGGGGTATGTTGCTACCATTTTGAAAGGATTAGAGATCAACGAAGTAATATATAAACCTAATGATTCAAAGAAAAGATAAAAGATTCCGAAACAAGATAAGACCTTTTCTATTGTCAATTATATCAAGGACTGGATTGGAATCAAGAATTCCAGTAGAGTCTAAATAAGTCAGACAAAAAGGGGTTAGAGACGACTCAATAAAAAAATTCCAAAGGATTTTCTTTTGAGCTATTTGAGAATTATTCAACTTGAGTTCTGAGTATAAATGGGTTTAAAAAAAAATCAGAATCTAAAGGGGACTAAATTCCTAGTCTAATTTTTTTGATGATTTTATGGATCTATTTTTCATTCGAATTTTATATACATAAAAAAAAAAAAAGAAAAAAAAATCATTTTTCTCGAGCCGTACGAGGAGAAAACCTCTTATACGTTTCTAGGGGGGTATTATTTATATAATCTATCCCAATGAGCCGTTTATCGAATCGTTGCAATTGATGTTCGGTCCCGAAGAGAAGGAAGAGATCTTCGGAAAGTGGGTTTTTATGATCCGATAAAGAATCAAACTTATTTAAATGTTCCGGTTATTCTATATTTTCTTGAAAAGGGTGCTCAACCTACTAGAACTGTTTATGATATTTTAAAAAAGGCAGAGGTTTTTAAAGAACTTTGCCTTAATGACTAACCAAGCCAAATTCAAGAAAAATTCAAAAAAAAAAAAAGAAGTGAATTAAATTCAAAAAGAGATTTAGGTGATTCATATATGGTTTGGTATAATACTTCTCCTTCTTATTCCCACCTCCTCTTACTCTATTCCGACCTTTTTCTTATTGTTCCCATAGTTTTTTTCTTATTGTTTCCATAGGATACTCTTGTTATAATGAATGATTCTAAGTCATGTTATAAATCTAACATGTATATCAAGTTAACAAATGAAGAAATTTATATTGACCAAGTCAATAAATGAGTTGGATCTAGTAATATAGAATATAGCAAATTTTTACATCCCCTTCATTTGAAGGTTTTCTTTGTAACTCTACTAAAAAAAAAGAATCAAGCTTGCTTAGTTTATTTTTTTGTTTATTTATTTGGTGGATATTTATTGATCTTTTTTTTATTATAGCTACATCCCCTTAAGTACCCATGCAGTTTAGTTAGATAGTGCCAATCCAACACAAGCTCTTTTATTATATTAGACTTTATACATACTTAGATTTTCTATTTATATAAAATCGATTTTTTAGGCTTATTAGATTTTCGAATTTCCTACAATTTCTATATTTAAATAGAAATTAGATATTCCAAGTATAAATAATATATATTCTTTTTTTTTCATTTTATTTC